AACTCAATTTATCAATAAACCCCTAGCTACTATGAGTTTAATGTATATAATGATTATATATTTATAATTATTATAGAATCTATTCTAATTCTATATTAGAATAATATATTTACATAAATATTTTTTATCCACATAGTAGCTCATTTTGGAACGATCAATTTGATTTACCTAGTAAGTAGTATGGGAATGGGCAAGTGAGTCTAGGTAAAATGGTTTATTGATATTGTATTTGATCAATGCAATGAATTGTTTCAAAAGACCAATCCTAATTGAATATTGAGCCATAGCATAATGAAATTCATTTGATTGATACATGTACACACCAACCAATTCAACATAGATCCAAGATATTTCATTGATAAAGCAACTTGTCGATAAAAACAATTTTGCAAGCATTTATGGATACCTATCCCTCTTCTCATATTTCAAAATTGATCTTTTTTGAATTTCCTGAATTTCTTGTCTTAGTATGAGATAGAACTACCTATAACCTTATAATAATGATTCAATGAATGATTGAAAGTATGAGAAATGGAGTTTAATCAACTTTTATGACATATAGCAGAGCAATCACTTATTAGTTTTAGAATATTTAATATTTTGAATGTTTTTTTTAAGAATTTACTTCTAATTACTATTTTCATTTTTTATTATCGAATTTTATATTAATTCATAGTAATATATATAATTGATATATAATTAATATCACTCTATTAATAAATATTATGATATTTATATATCACTCTAATTATTTTAACTATAAGATATAAAATAACTATAATTAATGAATCTATAGATTCATTAATTATAATATGAATTATATAATTATAATAATAATCTTTATTTTATAATAAATAATCAAAATTGAGTATGAGTAATAGTAATATATATTATATATAATCTATATCAAATTCTATATATAAATAAACTAATATAACTAATAAATAACAATTGAAATTTGAAATAAAAGATCAAATAATTTTGATAAAAATTAAATTTTTTATAGAATAAAAAAATGGTAATTAGAATGAACCATTCATAAAATAAATATAAATGACAAATTCTAAAATTCTATGGAATCATGAAAGACATAAAAACCCTTTGAATTGATTCAAATTCTTCCATTTTATTAATATTGACAATTTCAAAAAACTATTCATACTATGATCATAGTATGATGGCAGTTGGGCAAGTATGCCCCCATCGTCTAGTGGTTCAGGACATCTCTCTTTCAAGGAGGCAGCGGGGATTCGACTTCCCCTGGGGGTAGGGTACTACGAAAGAAAGTTGATCAGGAATTATCAAAAAAAAGAAGCCTATAATGGATTCTTCTTGGGTCGATGCCCGAGCGGTTAATGGGGACGGACTGTAAATTCGTTGGCAATATGTCTACGCTGGTTCAAATCCAGCTCGGCCCACTAATTCGCCGATCCACCATGAAAGGTTATAACCCTTTTTTTCTTCTTCATAAATGTTTGATACGGAAGAAAAAAAAAAAGTCCGATTTTTTGCTCTGTTTTTTTTTTTTTTCAAAAAATTATTATCTTAATAATGATCTCGATTCAGATTAGGATCTGTAAGTATAAAGTTTAAGAAAAGAATAACGAAAAAAAGGAGTTTTTTTCGTTATTCTTTGAAAGATTTATTTTATTAGCAATCCATTTTGCAATAAATAAAAATGACTAATAATCTATGCTCCTCTCATTAAAGCGCATGTCTGTGTGTATATCAATACATTACTCACGCCTCTGTTACAATATGTAGATTTTCATCTACATCTAATCTAAAATCTACATAGATCCACATAGAAGGGGTTTGAAGGCAATGAAATCATAAACATATATGTTGTACATTTTTTTCCCTGGGATTGTAGTTCAATTGGTCAGAGCACCGCCCTGTCAAGGCGGAAGCTGCGGGTTCGAGCCCCGTCAGTCCCGACACGGATCCAAATCCAATCAAAATAGATATATCAATTCATCTCTTTCTTTATTGGAAAAGAAAGAACAAATAACATAACAGAATTTTCGGATTTTTCTTGTTTTATAGTTTTTATATTTTATTTTTTCACATTTATTATGAAACCAAACAAATCTGGAAATTTTCAGTTTTTCAAGAAGTACTTTTTCATGGGAGAAAGGCATATGTGGATTAGTACAATTATTGCTAGAATCATATTCAGGATTCAAACAATAGATACCAGAATGGGCTTGGCTTTTTGAATTTGATAGAATTTTTCATATTAAAATATCTTTCCTATTTTGTGTAATCTCAATTATTAATTCAAATTACGAATTTGAATTTTTAAGAATCTATCTCATTCAAATTTCACACTGGACTTTTGATATATATATGTCCCATTCCTAATTCAAGTAAAGAGGATATTACTAAGATCAAACAAAAATTCCATCTCTTTTAGCGAAGTAATTTTTTATTATTTTTTTAGTTTAAGTTGAAAAAAGTTTTTTTTTAATAATAAATAAAATACTAAAAGAAACTAATTTTTGATTGGCTCAGTAATAAAATTTATAATTTGGTATGGATAAAAGATCTTACTATGTTATACTATTCAATTCTCGACGATGAATTGATTTGATAGTTCAGATATTGTTATTCATGATATTCTAATATGATTCGATATCATCGCGATGTAATTCATACTATTGAATTTACAAGCCAAAGATTTATCATTTCTATGGGATTAAATCCTGAGTTATTGCGAATAAAAAAAAAATGAAACGATGAAATTATGGAAGTAAATATTCTCGCATTTATTGCTACTACACTGTTCATTCTAGTTCCTACTGCTTTTTTACTTATAATATACGTAAAAACAATCAGTCAAAGTGATTAATTTGAATTAAACTTTACTTTTTAGTTCTTATTAATGACTGAAGAGAATAAAATGAAAATCAAAAGGATTCAAATTTAGCGTCTTAAATGAAATGAGTGTACTAGAATTATCAATATTCTATGAGATCCGATAGTATGGTAGAAAGATATCTATGAATCCTTCTACCATACTAGCTATTTTAGTTATTGGAGTGTGTAAAGTATAAAGATAAATATACAGGTTGAATATAGATCAACCTACAATATATATCTTCATATTCATATAGATTAATTTCATATATCTAATGTTAATGTACATAGTATCCTAATTCTATTTCTTTGCTTCATCTATCGATTTCATTTATGTTTATCTTCATTCTAATCAATCTCGAAAGGCAACTCTTACTCTTATGATTCTAATTCATAGATTTCTGATTCTTTTCAATATGAATCCTCATATCCATCGGAAGAATCAAATCAATCATGGAAAAAATGTTATGGGCATATAGTAATAAAATAAGATTTTTTTACCATTCTAAAGAAGTAATTGATTGAAAAATTAAAAAATGATAGAGGGGTTCGGTTCCGTGGAAAGGTCTTCTCTTCGGATTTCAAAAATCATTAGCAAACCCCATCTTGAACCTTTAAAGCATGATATGAAATGAATTCCATAAAGAAAAAAAAAAAAGCATAACTAAAATAATTAATAAAACGAGTGGTAAGCATGCAATATGTGAGTGACTAGCCCGAGAAAATATCTTATTACGCGGAGCATCTTATTGTACAACCACTATGTCTATGTTCTTTTGGGTCGAAAGTATATATAAATTTTCAAATTATTAAGCAAAACTTTTTTCTTTGAACAGTAAAAAAGGGAAAAAACAAATAAAAGTAAAAAAAAAAAAAAAGGCTCGGCAAAACAATCTATAAAACAATTGATACAGTTTGAGGTTGATTCCTCAATTAGTAGTACTTCTAGAGTCCACTTCTTCCCCATACTACGAGTGAAAGGGAAAATGTAAAGACTACCATTAAAGCAGCCCAAGCGAAACTTACTATATCCATGTGAATTATGTCCCCTATCTCTATGAATATAAAAGAATTATTCCATTATTGTTCACTAATCATTATTGTTCACTAATAATAGTGAAATCACTAGTGCAGAGTCAAAAAAAAAATTAAGGCACAACACCTTTGAAAAAGTAGAAAAGTTGAGAATCAAGCTAGATCACACATACCTACTCCTTTCTCATTTAATCTAATCTTTACCGTCTCCTAATTGTTTCATAGAGTCCCTCGAGAAAAGGCCTATTCCATTCGTGACTGCGGGTTACCAAAAAGAAGGAATTCGCTTTTTTACTTAATATAACTTTCTAAAAAGTTATAGAACGAAAATAGAATTATCTATTGAATAGATAATTCTATATTAGTAGTCAAAAGACTATCATATCCAGATTTAATGATTCCTTTTCATTATTAGAATCTTTCCTTGAAGCCTAGACGCAATGATTTATAGCATTTTATTTTAGAAAACCAAATCCCTAATGCGGATGTTTCGAATCAAACAAATAAAAAGAGTCCTTTTCTTCCACTTGCTTCTGCTGGAAAAAAATGCAAGTTATATCAGTAAAACTAAAGAGAGAATTTCAATTCTTTTTTTGATGAGGCGACACCCGGATTTGAACTGGGGAAAAAGGATTTGCAGTCCCCCGCCTTACCGCTCGGCCATGCCGCCAAAACGATACAAAATATATGAGAATAGTCCTCTTTTTTTTTTTATGTGTATCTGCAATCCTGTTTTCCTTTATTTTTTTCCTAAACTCAAAAATAAAAATAAAGGCCTTCCTTTTTTTTCTATTGAAAAACCAAATATGTATTTTAAGTCACAAAATAAAAAATTCAGGAGAAATAGGAACCGTTAACTATTGACTGTAAATTGATGAACGATTCTTGCATTTTAATTGCAAATTGTGTTTCTCTAATGATATAATATAATTCAAAAAATTACCAAATGGGTACCTAACTAAATCTTAATTGATACATAATAAATCTGTACTAATCAGTATTAATTCTTTTCAATAAAAAAAAAACTTCTGAATTTCAATTATAACAGCAATTATAAGTATATGGAAACCCCAGAACATAACGGATTCTATCCTATCTAAATCCTA